ATACTCGTTTGGACGAGGGCTCCCAAACACATCGTAAGCTAAACCCGTGCTGACAAATAACCAACCCGCAATGAATAGGGAAGGTATAGTAATGCTATGAATGACCCAGTATCGAATACTGGTAATAATATCAGCAAAAGAACGTTCTCCTGTGCTTCCAGACATGCTGAGCTCCACATATTCTTGTACAGTCAAAGGGGGATCGATTCCGTAAAAGATAAGATCATTAAATGGAAATTCACTGAATTTCCATCTTTGTGAGATCGTCAATATAGTACCAAGGGTATTTTTAGAATATACCAAATCAGTATAGCTATCCTTCTTCTGACACAGCAACGCAACCTCAATCAGTATCGAAATGCGGGGCTAGATAATTGTTTTCTTCGTTTCTTCTTGCTGGTCGATGTATAACTGTGTACCATTCAATAGAAAATTGATCAAATTTCTGTAGTATGGGGTTTCTTTTCTCTACATTTCCATTATTGGCTTCGGACTAGAAATTGAAGATCAGGTAAAATGGAAATCCGACGAATTGTTTTCTTTTTCTAATAATAATAATTCATGACGAAGATTATCATATTTCCCCACTTCAAGTAGATGTGAAATCTACAAATCCCCTTTTCGTAGGTGTAGAAGAGGTTTTTTGTTGTAATCCCCCTCTTTTTTTTTTAAGGAATTGCTTAGTCGGCGAGAAACAAGTAACGGTGGTAGATAGGATTCGATAAAAGAAGGAGAAAAAGGCTTATAAAGGCTTCTCTTCTAATAATCGATATTTGTGATGGGCGCATTGTTTTGTTCTATTAAATCCAAAGTTTTTTCTTGACCTAACTACAAGGAGAACGGGCTTTACTACAAGGAGAAAGCGCTTTATGCTTTATATATATAAAAAGAATATGAAAAGACAAAATGTAAAATCTGGAAAGGAAAAGATAATAGGAATTATTAGTTTTAGAATCTAATTGGACCGAAATCCAAATTTGATTTTTTCAACTGATCGTGCCATACCTTTTTTTATTCTCATTTGAGATCTTATGGGAATGAACCTATTGCTGAATCTAAAGGAAAAAAAAAGTAAAGAAAGGGTATTATAAGGTATAAGTAAGGTATAAGTTCACTCTTTATTCGAAACTCTAAAATTTATTAGATACAATAAAAAATCAAAATACAAAATGGAAGCGATTCCCCAAGTTTGTTCCATATTGATTTAAAAAGAATTTCGTTTTTGGAATGAAGTTATATGACACAGTTTTGATTATTATTTGAATATTTGATTATTATTTTAATATTAGTTTACTCAAGAGTTGCCCAACGAATCTGTTGATTCGGAATCGTGAGATGGGTCCATGTCAAATGTCAAAGATTATGAATTGATTTCTTTTTCGATCCCTGCCACTCGATTTTTGTTAGTACCTTCTATAAAGATTGATGAATCAAAAACAAAAACTTTCAATTGGTAGGGTATTTTTGCTTATCCTCGTATCTTTTAAAAGTTGAAACTTAGGGAAGTGCTTTAGAAACATATGTATAAAAAGAAGATATTTCCTTTAGCTCCTTCATGCCTACTATAACTAGTTATTTCGGTTTTCTACTAGCAGCTTTAACTATAACTTCGGCTCTATTTATTGGTCTGAATAAGATAGGACTTATTTGAAATTCATTGAATGAATAATTCATAAAAAGAAATCTTTCTGTGGTATTCCAGATATTCTCTAGTTCCTTACCGTGTTAATTACCAATTATTGGGCATTGAGATTCCTAGACAATACGGATTAATATTTAGGGATAGATATTACCTCTCTTTTCCCCCTTTCAAATAAATTTAATTGAAATGATTGAAGTTTTTCTATTTGGAATCGTCTTAGGTCTAATTCCTATTACTTTGGCTGGATTATTCGTAACCGCATATTTACAATACAGACGTGGTGATCAGTTGGACCTTTGATTAATTAACATCTCTTTTTTTAACTGACCCCCCCTTACTTAATTTAATTTAATTTAATTTAATCCGGGGGAGGTCAAGGTCAAATTCAGATTGCTGTTCAATTATTTCAGTTTAGTCTAATTTTCGATCTACCAAGCTAACAAGGCAAGAGCGGCATCACGCTCTGTAGGATTTGAACCTACGACATCGGGTTTTGGAGACCCACGTTCTACCGAACTGAACTAAGAGCGCTTTCTTATCACAACGGAAAAGACTATAAGGGGGGGGGATTCTTTTTTTTTTTCTAACGCCAATAAATATTTCTTGCATGTGTATACTATCACATATCATTAAAGATTATGTATGTCCAAATTGAATCGATCAAAATAGATCTCTCGTTACTGTTCCTCTGAACAGTAATAGGTAGGGATGACAGGATTTGAACCCGTGACATTTTGTACCCAAAACAAACGCGCTACCAAGCTGCGCTACATCCCTTTCAATTGGTCTACAGTATCATTGTAGAGAATCCCCGTCTTGTTTTCCACATCCTTATTCTCTTTCCTCCATTGATATGCAAAATGGATCTCGGTATTTCTTTTTTTTCGTCTCATATCATATAACATATAATAAATGAATATTTTTCTCGGGAATTCTCAGACGGAAAGGGACCCATTTTTCTGCTTTAAGAAAAAGAAAAAAAATCTTATCTACCGAATCATTGCACATTTCAATTTGAATTAGGGATTCCGCACACAAATAGAAGGGGTCTTTAACTACATATACATCTCTTACCATAATGTATTACAATATGGAATACAAAAAAAAGAAGGAGGATTTTCAATGCGAGATCTAAAAACATATCTTTCCGTGGCCCCGGTACTAAGTACTCTATGGTTCGGGTCTTTAGCAGGTTTATTGATAGAAATCAATCGTTTATTCCCCGATGCGTTGACATTTCCTTTTTTTTCATTCTAGTTATTGACATAGAAAGGGGTGAAGAAGAGTATTGATAGAATCAAATATTTGTCTCTCGTTCCCCTCTTTTCTTTTTTTTTTTTTGGAATTCGATAGATAGAATAAGGGGCGAACGAGAAAGAAAAGAGTGGATTCAACCTCAGCGAAACTCGGGTTCAGGCTCCAATTAAACTCAAAATAGAGTGAAAGTTAAAAGAAAAGCGAAATGGAAATGTGGCTAGGGGAAGAGTATCATACAATACAAGATACTTAAATGAAATACTGTACTGTGAGTAGAAATATAGTTAGAAATTTTTGTATTACTTACTATTTACTATATGGATTGCAACAAAATCTTTATTTCAGAATTGGATTTTGAGTTGTTAGCAACTTCTAGTTTTTTTGGTTCCTTTCTTCTTATTCGCTTTGGATCGGAAAATAGAAAAGTTGGGTGAATCAAAACCCGAAAGGAGGTTCATGGCCAAGGGTAAAGATGTCCGAGTAAGGGTTATTTTGGAATGTACCAGTTGTGTTCGAAACGGTGTTAATAAGGAATTGGCGGGTATTTCCAGATATATTACTCAAAAGAATCGACACAATACACCTAGTCGATTGGAATTGAGAAAATTCTGTCCCTATTGTTCCAAACATACAATTCATGGGGAGATAAAGAAATAGATATAGATCGAACCGAGTCCTTGTGTGTCACTCTTCCAAGGAACATGAAAAAAAATTAGATAGATATATAGAAACAACTAAATAGAGACAAACAAATCCTATTAATTGATTTTAGAAATCATTTTTGATTGGATCGGAATAGGATTTTAACGATTAGGATTTTAAGGATAAGGAATCAAAAAATTATGGATAAATCCAAGCGACTCTTTCTTAAATCCAAGCGATCTTTTCGTAGGCGTTTGCCCCCGATCCAATCGGGGGATCGAATTGATTATAGAAACATGAGTTTAATTAGTCGATTTATTAGTGAACAAGGAAAAATATTATCTAGACGAGTGAATAGATTGACCTTAAAAGAACAACGATTAATTACTATTGCTATAAAACAAGCTCGTATTTTATCTTCGTTACCCTTTCTTAATAATGAGAAACAATTTGAAAGAAGTGAGTCGACCGCTAGAACTACTGGTCTTAGAACCAGAAAAAAATAGGCTTACTCCTCAATTGAATCAAAATTCCAATCAGAATTCAAACACCTGGATGTTTTGGTCAACAAATCCTGGAATCCGTTGTGTTATAAGAAAAAAAAGAATTGGGGAATAAGAATCAATCTTTTTTTATTGAGCGTGTTCGCTCATTTTGACGATTTTATCATATTATCCCGATTTTATCATAGTAATTTCTATTCTACCTTCCCGGAGTTCATTCTCCAGAGAACTCTATTTAAAAGATTCTGGAAGATTCCTTCCAACCTCCTTATTTTATGATCTCATTGGAAATCATATAAAGACAATTACTATTTGATATAGCTATTTGTGCAAGTATTTTACGATTAAGAAGCAACTGCCCCTTATACAGATTGTGTATTAATCTACTATAAATATAGGATACTCGATTTCGACGAATTACTGCATTTATTCGAGTGATCCACAAACGACGAAAATCTCTTTTTTTCCTATCTCTATCATGATGAGCCGAAGCCAAAGCTCTTATTTTCTGTTGAGTAATTGTTCGAGTAAGTCTTGAATGAGCCCCGCGAAAGCTTGAGGCAAATAAACGAAGTTTTGTTCTACGTCTCCGAGCTATATATCCTCGTCTAATTCTGGTCATTGAATAAATGAAACTTTGATGAATAACTAATCGATTTCCTTTCTTTCAGTTATTCATTTCCCCTTTCCTAGTCTATTAATAACAAAACGGATTCTTCCAATTTATAAGATGAAAATTCCAATGGCTTTTGCTACTATAACCTTCCCGACCACACTTTTTTCCTTTTTTCTAAGCGCATTGAAAATAAAATAAAGTAGGAAATAGAAATAGATAAAGAAATTGTGGGTTCCATCGTCTCTATGGTTACTTCTTAAACGGTGAGGTCCTTTCTATACACCGGAGCCCTTTCCTTCATTTAATCAATTCTATTGTATTGGTAACTTGTACAGTTACCACTCTTTGGCTCTACCCATGAATTTTCCAGTAATAGGTCTTTCCTAACGAGATATACCTTATACAGTAACGGTATTTAATTATGAAGTTTGGTTGGGTAGCTGACCCTGTTAGTCCGTTCTTGCAAGAGTAGAAAGATAATCTTTCCGCTTTTTAAATAGGATTTCCCCCCGCTTAATGGATAACTATTTGTTACCAATGGGGAATTCTTTCTCATCTTAAATTGCAAATTGAAGTGATTGAATTTGCACCAATGGAAACCATAAATTTCATACACAATAGAAAGATATGATAGATCTATCTTTTTTAGTTTTAGATAGTGAATGGAGTTCTTCCATTCTATCCGATTCAATGGTACTGATCATTGATATTGGAAAATTTGTTTTCTTTCTTTTGTTTTGTCTCAACCCATGATTTAAACGAGTCGCACATACACCCTCGTACATGTTCCTCGGCGCTGAGGGCATCCCCCAAGAGCGGGGGATTTCGTGACGTTTCTGATTGGCTGTCTTGGGTTTCTAATAAGTTGTTTAATAGTTGGCATGCTGAATTATACATTAGGGGTTGGTTTAGATCGATCCTAACCGGACGATTATGAATTTCTTCTATTTAATAGATTAATAGAATATTAAACCCTTAAGAAGTAAGAAGATAAAAGCTGAAATCGTGTATTTGCGTGAAATCACTGCTATTTTTTATACAACCGCTACAAGATCAACAATTCCATGAGCTTGGGCTTCTGTTGCTGACATAAAAACATCCCTTTCCATGTCTTCGGATACAACCCATAAAGGCTTGCCTGTTCTTTGTACATAAACCCTTGTAAGGGTTTCGCGCAGTTTCAGTAGTTCTTCCGCTTCCAGGATAAATTCGCCCGTTTGTGCCTCATAAAAAGCGGCAATAGGTTGATGGATCATTACCCTGATTATATAGATAAGATAACATAATAAAATGATATAGATAATATAACATAATAAAAGATTCCTATAGCTCGACGATCCGTGGAGGGGAAAAGAGAAAGAATAAGAAAAAGATAGAATTGAACAACCGTACGGGCATTTTTGCGCATTGCATACGGCTCTCCAATGGACTTCACTTTTTTACCTTTCATTGAAGAAAGAGAAAATATGGGGTCTCTTATACCCAGATCGTAAATGATCCAATTACCACCCTTCTTTTTTTTTGGAGGAGTTAAAAAATACTATGATGGCCCCGTTGCTTTCTATATTTATTTCGGCTGTTATTCAGCAATCCCAAAGTTTCTTTCTTTTTTTGATTTTTGTACTTTTTGATAACCTAAATCCTGTTAATAATCCTCTGGTGTGAAAAAAGTTTGTGACGCTGAAATAGGCCTACGATAGGTAAGATAAAGTCGTAAATACCCTTCGTTTGTCTCATACTACTCTTTCGATACATAATCGAGAATCTTTTGAAAAAAAAAAACAATAAAGAATTTGGATATCGAATTCGAAGTGCCATGCTATTATTACTGAATATTAATAATTCATATGGTGAAGGCATAGTCTTCTTTTTTCTCTCAAATAAAAAACTCATTGGCGCTAAGCGTGAGGGAATGCTAGACGTTTGGTAATTTCTCCTCCGACCAGGATAAAAGACCCCATTGAGGCGGCCAATCCCATGCATATTGTGTGTACATCTGGTCGCACAAATTGCATAGTATCATAAATAGCTATTCCGGGTATTACCCAGCCGCCAGGAGAGTTTATAAACAAATAAAGATCCTCGGTATCATTCTCTATACTGAGATATACCATAAGACCAATAAGTTGATTCGAGATCTCGCTATCAACTTCTTGGCCTAAAAAAAGTAATCTTTCTCGATAAAGTCGGTTGATTAAGATAAAATTCTATCCTTTAGGAGCCGTACAGGCACCTTTTGATGCATACGGTTCAACATGCGAAAAAAATCAATGTGTAAACTCCAGCCCTTTTTCTTTTTTCATAGCGGGTTCTTTCTAACTTCTAGCGAAGGGGCTTTTCTTCCATTTTTCAAGAACGATGACTTTGGCGGGTTTTCCTATAATAGAAAAAACAATTCACTAAACTTATCGAACTAACTTTTCATTGATGTATTTTTTCATCGAGATCCGATTCAAAAATCACGATGTCATTTTCTTGTTCCTGAATGGGCTTCTTCAATTTTTTTAGGTTTATGCTCTACTCCGAGTAAGGATCTGCCCGATTTAGATTTGTACATATAGGACAAATGACCCCAATACCACGTCTTTTTTTTGCTATTACCCCCCTTTTTTTCAATTCATTTCTTTCATGCCTTCTGCTAAATATTCGACGTCTTCATATTCATTCCCTTTTGGATTCGATTGATTAACAGTTTGAGATCATTCCTATTTAACGAAATCGAATCGTTTATGATATAAGTAATAATCATAAATATATTACCAATTGGGTTTTTTAAACGGAGCCTGGATACTTCATTTTATTGGTCCAGCCAAGCCGACCATAAATTATTTTAATTACTAATATTATATTAATCTAGATACCTCCTCACAAAACGGATCTATTTGCACTTCATTGCGCTTCACGCTACAAATTTTTGATAATTCAATTTTGTTTTTGGGGGCGAAACAGAGGATATCTCCATCGAGGGAGAGAATGGGGAAATACCATATGACCCAATATATCTGACAAGTCGCACTATACGTCAACCCAAGATGCATCTTCCTCTCCGGGACTTCGAAAAGGTACTTTTGGAACACCAATAGGCATAAACTGAAAGAAAAAAGAATTAAGTACTCTATTTCACTTTGATGTGGAAGCGTAATAATGTGCTTATTATCTTAATAATATCGGCCTTTATCATATTTTATATATAGATTTTATATATAGATTGAATAAGTTCAGAAAATAAAGTAAAGGAAAACAGAATGAGGAAAGGAAAATTCTTACGAATAGGCCCTTTGAATGATGACCAAATATAGATGCATTCGCTCATAGAAAAGGGAATCAACCCCCATTGCGTATTGGTACTTATCGAGTATAGAATAGATCTGCTTCTCTTTTTTACTACGAACCGAACTGTTCCATTATTACTAAATACTAAAAGAATAGAACAAATATTAATCCTTTTTCCGAGATAATCGGCTGAAAAAAAAAGGGCGGTCCATAGCATAGTTTTTTTTTTCAATGCAATAATGCAATAAAGTTACATAGTGTCTATTTTTTGTTGATAAAGGGGTATTCCCATGGGTTTGCCTTGGTATCGTGTTCATACCGTCGTATTGAATGATCCCGGTCGTTTGCTTTCTGTACATATAATGCATACAGCTCTGGTTGCTGGTTGGGCCGGTTCAATGGCTCTATATGAATTAGCAGTTTTTGATCCCTCCGACCCCGTTCTTGATCCAATGTGGAGACAAGGTATGTTCGTTATACCCTTCATGACTCGTTTAGGAATAACCAATTCATGGGGCGGTTGGAGTATTACAGGAGGGACGATAACGAATCCGGGTATTTGGAGTTACGAAGGTGTAGCTGGGGCACATATTGTGTTTTCTGGCTTGTGCTTCTTGGCAGCTATTTGGCATTGGGTGTATTGGGATCTAGAAATATTTGGTGATGAACGTACAGGAAAACCTTCTTTGGATTTGCCTAAGATCTTTGGAATTCATTTATTTCTCTCCGGAGTAGCTTGTTTTGGGTTTGGCGCATTTCATGTAACAGGATTGTATGGTCCTGGAATATGGGTGTCCGACCCTTATGGACTAACTGGAAAGGTACAGGCTGTAAATCCAGCGTGGGGTGTGGAAGGTTTTGATCCTTTTGTTCCAGGAGGAATAGCCTCTCATCATATTGCAGCAGGGACATTGGGCATCTTAGCAGGCTTATTCCATCTTAGTGTCCGTCCGCCTCAACGTCTATACAAAGGATTACGTATGGGCAATATTGAAACCGTTCTTTCCAGCAGCATCGCTGCTGTCTTTTTTGCAGCTTTTGTTGTTGCTGGAACTATGTGGTATGGTTCAGCAACTACCCCCATCGAATTATTTGGTCCCACCCGTTATCAATGGGATCAGGGATACTTTCAGCAAGAAATATATCGAAGAGTTAGTGCTGGACTAGCCGAAAATCAAAGTTTATCAGAAGCTTGGTCTAAAATTCCTGAAAAATTAGCTTTTTATGATTACATCGGAAATAATCCGGCGAAAGGGGGATTATTCAGAGCGGGTTCAATGGATAACGGGGATGGAATAGCTGTCGGGTGGTTAGGACACCCTATCTTTAGAGATAAAGAAGGGCGTGAACTTTTTGTACGTCGTATGCCTACTTTTTTTGAAACATTTCCAGTTGTTTTGGTAGACGGAGATGGAATTGTTAGAGCCGATGTTCCTTTTAGAAGGGCAGAATCGAAGTATAGTGTCGAACAAGTAGGTGTAACTGTTGAGTTCTATGGTGGCGAACTGAATGGAGTGAGTTATAGTGATCCGGCTACTGTGAAAAAATATGCTAGACGGGCTCAATTGGGTGAAATTTTTGAATTAGACCGTGCTACTTTGAAATCCGATGGTGTTTTTCGTAGCAGTCCAAGGGGTTGGTTTACTTTTGGACATGCTTCGTTTGCTCTGCTCTTCTTCTTCGGACACATTTGGCATGGTGCTAGAACCCTGTTCAGAGATGTTTTTGCTGGTATTGACCCAGATTTGGATGCTCAAGTGGAATTTGGAGCATTCCAAAAACTTGGAGATCCAACGACAAGAAGACAAATAGTCTGATGCAACATTGCTCTGTTATTTTTCGCTTCTGGTTTCTATTTTCTGTTTGTGATTTTACATAAGGTTCTGGAGAAATCTGGATTGAAATCGCCGCCTTTTCTTTGATTCTTCTTTTTTCTTGAATTCGGGAGATAATCCCAAATAAACAGGTATGGAAGCTATAATTGTAAACCGCGATCGAATTTATGGAAGCATTGGTTTATACATTCCTCTTAGTCTCGACTTTAGGGATCATTTTTTTCGCTATCTTTTTTCGAGAACCACCTAAAGTTCCAACTAAAAAAATGAAATGATTTTTCATTATCTCAATTGACGTAATGGGCCTCCCAATATTGCAATATTGGGAGGCCCGTTACGTCAACTAGTCCCCGTGTTCTTCGAATGGATCCCTTAGTTGTTGAGAGGGTTGCCCAAAAGCAGTATATAAGGCGTACCCAGTAAAACTTACAAGTAAACCAGATATAGAGATGGCGACTAGGGTTGCTGTTTCCATTCTTATATAATTTCAAGACCACAATGGATCTATGATAAGATCGTTTATTTACAACGGAATGGTATACAAAGTCAACAGATCTCAATGAATACAAAATAGGATTTATGGCTGCACAAACTGTTGAGGGTAGTTCTAGATCTGGTCCAAGACGAACTGCTGTAGGGGATTTATTGAAACCATTGAATTCGGAATATGGTAAAGTAGCTCCTGGATGGGGAACTACTCCTTTGATGGGTGTCGCAATGGCCCTATTTGCGATATTCCTATCTATTATTTTGGAGATTTATAATTCTTCCGTTTTACTGGATGGAATTTCACTGAATTAGAGTTACAAGAACCACAAAATCCTAGCTTTTAAATACAAAAAGGGAAGCAGTTAGGTCCCGGATTTTTATTTTAACTCATTTTTTTTTTGGTAGTTCGACTTGGTAGTTCGACCGCGCAATTTTTTTGTTTCTGTATTTCCGGAATATGAGTGTGTGACTTGTTATAATTGATCCTATTGATAGTACAGAGAATGGGTCTGTCGTCTTGATAGAGATGGTTTTACCCCGTCGGATATTTATTCTAGTATCTGGAGCACGGAATACATGAAATAGATCACGAAGTATTCGAACTATGATTCATACTTAATATTCAGACCTCGCGGCCGGATTCAAAAATTAGAAAAAGTTCGAAATTGAAAGAAGAAAAATCTTTCAAATTCCCATTTCTGCTTTGATTTTGCTCAAAGGACAAACGTTTCTTTGTTTTTAGTAAGTTTTCTCCTCGTTGAATAAATGATGATCCAATGGTTCTTACTCGGGGAATCTTTGGACTTAGTTTGAAGGTTTTATTGAATCATCGTGGTTCTAGTATGAATCTGAGGTTTCAATTGATTCATAGGGTCTTAACAAGAAAATTCCTATCAATAATAAAGAAAACAAAAGTAAAACCGCATTACATACAAATCAAAATAACAAATCAAAGAAAAAGAGATAGGTAAATAGAAGATTCAAGAGGCCTGTAACGATCAACATAAAGACAAGTGAGCCGACTTGATTTTTTGGCATTCTAATTATAACCACAAAGAAGAGCTTTCTGATTTTGACTCTTTCGTATCTTTAGATAAGATTGAATCAGAAGATTAAGAAGTTTCCAATTTTCTATTCCATACCCTTTTCACCCAGTATTTGGGTGTTTTTGTTTGAGCTGTACGAGATGAAATTCTCATATACGGTTCTCGGAGGGGGAGTCTCCTCGGTTTACCTATCTCAATAAAGTTTACGATTGGTTCGAAGAACGTCTCGAGATTCAGGCGATTGCAGATGATATAACTAGTAAATACGTTCCTCCTCATGTCAACATATTTTATTGTCTAGGAGGAATTACGCTTACTTGTTTTTTAGTACAAGTAGCTACAGGCTTTGCTATGACTTTTTACTACCGTCCGACCGTTACTGAGGCTTTTGCTTCTGTTCAATACATAATGACGGAAGCTAACTTTGGTTGGTTAATCCGATCGGTTCATCGATGGTCGGCAAGTATGATGGTCCTAATGATAATCCTGCACGTATTTCGTGTGTATCTCACAGGTGGTTTTAAAAAACCTCGCGAATTGACTTGGGTTACAGGCGTGGTTCTGGCTGTATTGACCGCATCTTTTGGTGTAACAGGTTATTCTTTACCTTGGGACCAAATTGGGTATTGGGCAGTCAAAATTGTAACGGGCGTACCGGAAGCGATTCCGGTAATCGGATCGCCTTTAGTAGAGTTATTGCGCGGAAGTGCTAGTGTGGGACAGTCCACCTTGACTCGTTTTTATAGTTTGCACACTTTTGTATTACCTCTTCTTACTGCCGTATTTATGTTAATGCATTTTCTAATGATACGTAAGCAAGGTATTTCGGGTCCTTTATAAAGAATATAGATCATAGAGATTTGTAATCAATCATTTATCTTATTACTTGACTTGGGGGAGGAACAATAATATTTCATTGCTACAAATATGGATTATTGACAAAGAATAAGACATGTATTTGGAAATTTTCCCTCAACTCCACAATATTGTATTATTTATTTGACATGGACGAATAGTTGAAGGGAATTCTCCGAAGAGAAAATGGATTATGGGAGTGTGTGACTTGAACTATTGATTGAGCCGTGCAGAAATATGCTTTTATCTGCTACATTGGAATTCACAACCAAATGTGTCTTTGTTCCAACCGCCCCCCGGTATAGGGCTAGGCTGGTTCGCTTGAAGAGAATCCTTTCTATG